TCGTACCCCCCTTTTTCTTTTCGTATGATTTTGCTTACTATACCCGCTGCTGTAGCATTATAAACCGTATTGTTACTCTTGCTCCCGTCGGGATAAATCTGACCCCTTCCCCTGTTCCCGCCTACGTATATGGGATATTTTAAGAAGTGAGTATCCTTCTTAGCAGCAGGGTCCGGAGAAAGAATAGGAAAGGTGATTTCACTATATTTTTGACCAGGAACGGGACCTATCACAAGAATATTTTTTTTAGCGGGGCGATAACTCTGAAAAGAGAGATTACCTATCTTTTCTTTCATCTCTGGCGAAATACGATCAGGAGGAGCTAATTCAAACCCCTCAGGTAAAATAAGAACAGCCCCCACATTCAAAGCTCCCTTTTTACCATTAGCAAGAACTTGTTTTAGTTGCATATCATAAGGAATTCGAACAACTGCTTCAAATACAGTATCAGGAAGTACCGCTTGTGGAACCTCAATACCCACGGGCTTATTAGCTAAATGACAATTAGCGCATACAATACGACCAGTTGCTTCGCGCGGATTTTCATAACCCTGCTGTGCAAAAATGGGATATGCATTTGAAATGTATGCCCCAGTTATTATATATATCATGAGCGATACGGAAATGGAGCGAGTAATCTCTTCCTTTATCCAAGAGAGGGTCTTTCTAGTTTGCATGGTCCAGTCGTTGATCCAGAAAATTTCTACAATAAAATTGGGTAGGTCGCTAGGATAGTTCCCTATCCACGATGCTGCTAGTTACTGAAAAATTTTTACTAAAATACTAAAATATAGGAGGAATCCGAATCTCTTGGATGTATAGAAAAAATAAGTGTATAAAAAAAAAGTAAGATTTTGAATATTTTATTTTACTTATGGACAAAATAACAAAATTCTAATTGGATCGGTGGATCATTTTTCAGTCATTCATTGAATGATAAATCACTACAAGTGACGGAGATACACGATTTAAATAACGGAAGATCCAATATTTAAAAATTGTATCGAAAATTACTGGAAAGGTGGAAACAAGTCCAGATATAATTTGATCATTATGAGCAAATCCAAAATCCTTGTAGAAAGAGCTAATCATTAGTTCCCAACCGTGGGGTGAATGGAATCCTATACATAAGTCGGTTAATAAAAGAATAGAAAGGGCTTTTATCGTGTCACTTAAGTTATATATGAATTCTTGAACCCAAGAATTAAGAATAAAAAGTTCTTCATTAACTAAAAAAGAATAACCACTTAGAATAACGAAACAGATTATATTTGTCGAGAAGTGCAAAATCGTATCTATACGATCTGCGTTGTGCATCTTGATCAATTGGATCGTTTCTTTGTGGATTCCGATACGAAACTTTTGTAGATGTGTTTCGGGGTATTCCTTTATCATTTCGTCCAACAGGAAGAGTTCCTCAAATTCTATTAATTTTTCTAGAATACTCTTTTCTTGAATATCATTTAAAAAAGTTTCGGATTTACTAGTATTCCACCAATTAATAATCCAAGATCCCAGACTTTTATTAAATGAAAAAGAGACCCACCAGGGCAAAAATACTATAGACGTAAGATATAGAAGGGGAATGAATGCTTTTTTTTCCATTTTTTCGTCTGTGAATTTTTAATGAATCCGCTTCATTCGTCAACTCTATACGATCTAATATTTCTATCAAGCATAAGTTCTATTTTAATATTAGATATTAGAATTTAGAATAGAAAGCTTCGAACCCGCGAATCTATTCCCTCTTTTTTATTTGTGAGTCAGTGGTTAGTCCTTGAATTTTGTGAATTTACATACGCATAAAAAAAAGTTCCGTTTTCTAATTTTTCTGTTTTCCGTATATATTCCGTATATATAATATACGTCTTCTTTGGTTCATCAGTATTATGAATAAATTTAAGTTATGTTATAGAAAAAAAAAAAAAGAGGATTTTTTGGTTTTTTACCTCCTGCTAAGAAAAGTGCTTCGGTTTATTTCAAAATACTTCAATTGGTACACGCAAAAAATAGGCCAATTCCGCTGCTTTTTGCTCAATTTCTCGTGGAGTCAAATTCTCATCAGTACGAGTCAAAGGAATGGCCCCCTGGCCTCTGATTTCCATATAAAGGACACGCCGAGCATAAAAACCCTCTTTAACTTCTATTCTGATAGACTGAATATCTTTCATAAAGAGTCGTAGTAAGATGCGACGATTTTTTCCTGGAAATCCCCAACGAAAAATACACACTATTCCTTCTTTTCTATCGAATCGATCATAACCACTACCTACATTCCACGAAATTGTGCACCACAAATAAGAGCTAATAAACAGACCGGCGAGCCCATAGAAAGACATCACGAGCCCTTGTGGAAAAAAAATGATTTGCTGAGACGGGAATAAAGATATCAAATTTCTGTCAAGATAACTGGAAATTCCAATCAATAAAAACCCCAATGAACCTAAAAAAAGTATAATGGCCCAGCAGAAATTACTTATTTTTCGAGACCCCGCTATAAGTTCTATCCATATATGTTCTGATCGCCAACTCATACTAGATCTAGTTGCATTTTATTGGAAGTGGGAGACCGGCCAAAATGAATTTTACTTTACGTTTTTTTGTTTCCGAAGGAACTTTCATCAACTTGCACTATTCTGATGTGAATCTTTCGAAGCAATTCGTTAGATCTAAAAGTAAAATAATAGGAGCCCCCTCATATGATCCCCTATCTACACATACTACACATATATAGCTACATGGGCTTTGCATTTATTTCAGGCATCCGCCCCAATCGCGACTTATTTTCAACAAATAGCTCGTTTACTCATATATCATATTTACGTTTACGCCTGCCCTTTCTTTTCTGTTTGAAAGAAGCCACAAGTTATACCATATTATACTGAATAGATATCTGTGTTATGATCCAAGTCTAAGTCTTGAAAAAAAAATAGATGAAATTTGCCCCCATCAGATCTAAAAAATCTTGTTTTTTTGAACATGAAGAGATAAAGAAGCCATTGCAATTGCCGGAAATACTAAGCCCACTAAAGGCACAAAAATAGAGGGTAAGTTGTTGAGAATTGTCATAGAATGGGCACCTCGATTTAATATTTGTACCTGTTATTTATTTATTGTTATATTAATCTTTTTACCTATTATCGCTATATTATATTGTTAGAAAGATATCTTAAATAGAAGGATCTCTTAAAATTATTAGAATTCCTATATAATTATACTAAGTATATCTAAGTGAGTATATATAAGAAAGTGCAAGGAATATAGAACTAACTAAATGGACTTATTCATTTTTCTACATGAAATACATGTATGATAATCCACTTGTTTGTTATTCTTCTATTATCTTTTTCTTGTCTTATAATTTGAATTTAATAAAGAGTTTCTTCCCCTTATAAATTATTCCAAAATTCGTTATAGTTTATAGTTATAATATAATACGAAAGGAAGAAAAGAACATGAAATTCGTTTTATTTATTATTTAATTTACTACCCTGCCCAATTGAATTTCGCGGAAAAAGAATTAGCTCTTTTATCTTGTTCATAGAGGTTTCCTAATTAGGAATCAGGGATATCGGTAAAAAAAAAAAATTATCTGTATGATTCTTTCCATAATTTCCTCTTATGTCACCAAAAAAAATCCATTCTTCGGATTTTTCCTTTGATTCCGATAAATAAATACTTAATATAAATAAATACTTAATAAATACTTATTCTAAATAGTTATTCGCCAGAAAGAAATTAATTTAAGGAATTCAATTTAATTAACTATTAACTTAAGGTTCTACTTAAGTTATGATTCAAAGGAAAGAAAGCGTGGAGCTGAAATAACTCACTCAGAACGCCCTTTAACAGATTACGTGGTACGATTGGATCGAATAAGCCCTTATGGAATAAAAATTCAGCCGCTTGTGAACCTTCAGGTACTGTCTTATTCAATGTTTGTTCAATTACTCTTTTACCTGCAAATGCAATGTAGGCGTTGGGTTCAGCAATAATGATATCCCCCAACATACCAAAACTAGCTGTCACCCCACCAGTCGTAGGAGATGTAAGGATTGATACATAAACTAACTTTTTATTCGATTGATAATCATATAAAGCGGAAGAAATTTTAGCCATTTGCATCAAGCTCAAACTTCCTTCTTGCATGCGTGCTCCTCCGGAAGCACACACTAGAATAAGAGGTAAAAATTGATTGGTAGCATACTCGATTAAACGAGTAATTTTCTCGCCTACTACCGATCCCATACTACCCCCCATAAACTGAAAATCCATAACCCCAATTGCTACGGGAATGCCGTTTAGTTGACCTATGCCGGTTTGAATGGCCTCGGTTAATCCTGTCTTTTTTTGATAAGAATCAATACGATCTTTATAAGGTTCCTCCTCTGAATGAAAGTCAATGGGATCCAGAGAGAACATCTCCTCATCCATAGGATCCCAAGTGCCTGGATCAATCGAAAGTTCAATTCTATCTGAACTACTCATTTTCAAATGATATCCACATTGTTCACAAATATTCATTTTGGATTTAAAAAATTTCTTATAATTTAATCCATAACAAATTTCACATTGAACCCACAAATGCTTGTATTTTTGAGTTACGCCGAGATCATTAGAATTTTCTCTTAGAGCGAAATCGCTGCCGTTCGTGCTAGTTCTTAGCCTGGAATTCTCGGTTTCACTACTATTTCTACTTTCACCCAAAATGTAAGTAGAAATGTAACTTTCGCTGTAATTTTCACTACCACTTAAAATAGAACTAGCAATCCCGATTTGAGAACGAAGATAACTGTCAATGCAACTATTGATGTAATTATTCCAACTATATTTATTATCATACATAGAATAATCATAGTGGGAATCGTCACTCCTAGACCCCTTATTTAAATAACTAGAATTCCAATAACTAGAAAATTCTTTTTCTAATTCACTCAAAAAAGAATGATTATTGTCAATCCCAAAAACTTGATTTTCAATATCAAAATATATGGAATAAC